CAAAGGTAGCTTAACAGAATAAAGCATAGCACTGAAAATGCTCCAAAAGGGGTTTAAGTCCCCTCCTTAGCAGCCGATTTGGTCCTAGTCCCAAAATTAGTTTTTTCCAAGATGCCACATGCAAGTCATTTAACCAACCAGTGAAGTAATAAGTTAGAAATATTAGACTAAAAAGAAAACAGACCCTAATACATTAGTATCAAGCCCAATAAAGAGCTAACAACACTAAGCAATACGCCACAACTGCAGTGCTAAATATTAAACAATTAAGGAAACCTAGATTTAGCAAAAGAAAAAAAGGGAGGTAAAATACGTGCCAGCCACCGCGGTTATACGTACTTCCTGAAACTAAAAACTAACGGTCAAAAGAGCGGTTAAGAAAGAAAATTTAATTCAAGCCCCAAGAAAGCGGTAGAAAGCTAACCTCAACAGAAAGAGAAAAAATTAATTAACAATCTGAACCCGCGAAAGCTAAGAGATAAACCAGGATTAGATACCCTGTTATACATAGCCGTAAACTAACAAAACACCAGAGGATTACAAACCATAAGTTTAAAACTCAAAGGACTTGGCGGTTTTCCAAACCTCCCTGGAGGAGCTTGCCGTTGAATCGATAATCCACGAAACACCTCACCAATTCTTGAAAAAACAGCCTGTATACCATCGTCGTAAGCCTACTTCTTGAGAAAGTTGGCTAAAAGAGAAATTCTCCAGACGTCAGATCAAGGTGCAGCCAATGAAATGGGAACAGGTGAGCTACAATGCCTAAAAAAGCCAGTGAAAGTTGAATTGAAACATTTGACAGAAATTGGATTCAGTAGTATTGTTCAACAAGAAAAAGAACAAGAAAAAAGCTCTGGAATGCGTACACATCGCCCGTCACTCTCGCCTAGCCTATAATGAAAAGCGAGGGGAGAAAAGTCGTAACACAATAGGCTTACCGGAAGGTAAGCCTGGAAAGCCCCTATAGTTGAAGCACAACAAGAGCTTTTCACGCCCTAAGTTTGAGTTAAAATCTCAATAGGAGCTTTGTACGCCTTGAAGGTTTAAAGTTAAACATCTGGTCTTGTAAACCAGAAGAGAGGGTTAAATCCCCTCTCAAGGCTAAAAAAATCTCTCATCACAGCTCCTCCCCCTCTCTCCTTCGTCGACCGGGGTATTTCTGTATTACCTTTTTGGATATTGGGGGGGGGGGGGGGGGGGGGGATTCCTTTAAGGGAATAAATAGCTTCAATATTTTTATCTACTATATATATAACAAACAAGAGATAGTTTAATTAAAACAGTAGCTTTGGGAGTTACCAATGTAAGTGAAAGCCCTACTCTCTTGATTAAAAAGATGGGAATCGAACCCATAGCAAAGAAGTCAAAGTTCTTCGTTTTACCTGTTAAACTACTTTCTAACAACATTGGGTTGTAGCTAAATGTAAAGGCGCTTGGCCGTTAACCAAGAAACAGTAGGATAAATACCTACCTCCCCAGGCTGAAGTAGCAAAGTGGTCTAATGCAAAAGACTTAGGATCTTTCAACGTGGGTTCAAATCCTTCCTCCAGCTTGTAGCTTCTAAGATTTTAACTTAGAACAATTGCTTGCAAAGCAAACATTTTTATTAAACTAAAGCCACAAGAACTTAAGTTAACTAAACTGAGAGCCTTCAAAGCTTTTAATAAGAATGAAACCTTCTTAGTTCTTGGGCTTTGTAGTGTAAAAAACATTTAGGATTGCAAATCCTTAGATGCAACTAAAATCTTGCCAAAGCTTCAAAACAACTCGAATTGCACAAGTGTTTACTCCGCGTAAAGGAGGAACTTACTAACTAGCTATGTTTTGTTAATATATATATATAATATAAGTAGAGTAAGCTAAATGCTCAAGCTTTTGGGCTCATACCCCGAGAATGGAAGGATAAAAACCTCCCTCTACTTTCAGAAGTTACTGGATTTTAACCAGCAATTTTGGCCTGACAACCCAAAGTTATAATTTAACTAAACCTCTAAACAGGACAGAAAAATGGCTGAGAAGAAAAGCGGTGGATTGTAAATCCACCTATAAAGGTTAAACTCCTTTTTTTTCTAGTAAACTCTATGAGTACAACAGTATCTTTGACTTCCAATCAAAAGGTCTTAGCGAAAATCTAAGATAGAGTAGCAAAAATAGCAAAGTGGTTAATGCAGAAGGCCTAAGACTTTCCTACCAAAGGTTCAAATCCTTTTTTTTGCTTATGGTAATTATATATAAAACTCTAGAATTTTTATCCTTTTTAGTCCCTGTCCTTTTAGCAGTAGCTTTCCTTACCCTTGTAGAACGAAAGGTCTTAGGTTACATGCAATTCCGTAAGGGACCAAAAGTAGTAGGCCCCTATGGACTATTGCAACCATTTGCAGACGGACTAAAGTTATTTATCAAGGAAACACTTAAGCCATCAACAGCCTCCCCTTATCTATTTTTTATGGCACCGTTTTTATTTCTAGCTTTAGCCCTTCTATTATGAAAATTTATGCCTGTTTTGTCACCAACACTGGACCTACAACTATCCCTGCTACTAGTACTAGGAATATCAAGTCTGTCAGTTTATGCAATATTAGGCTCAGGATGGGCGTCAAAATCAAAGTATTCACTTATAGGAGCCATCCGCGCAGTAGCGCAAACAGTTTCTTACGAAATAAGCCTTGCTCTTATTCTTTTATCTATTATTATATTTTCCAGAAGATTTAAATTATTATATATAACACAAGTACAAGAATTCTCTTGGTATGCATTTTCCTGTCTCCCTCTATTTTATATGTGATTTGTATCGACCCTGGCAGAAACAAAACGAGCTCCCTTTGACTTAACAGAGGGAGAATCAGAAATAGTCTCAGGCTACAAAGTAGAATATGCAGGAGGACCATTTGCCCTCTTTTTTATAGCTGAATATGCCAACATAATAATTATGAAATTGTTTTCAGTTGTACTATTCTTAGGGGGGGCCTCTCCATTTAAAAATCTCTTTCCTATAAATGCCCTAACAATTGCAGCAAAGACAACAGCGCTAGTATTCTTATTTTTATGAACGCGAGCGGCCTACCCACGATTTCGATATGACCAACTGATGTTCTTGACATGAAAGAGATATCTTCCCCTATCAATAGGAGCCCTCTGCACTGTAATTTCCGTCGTAACAATAACCGGAATCTCCCTTCCACTATTTTAGAACTTGCTCCTAAAAGAAAAGGTGTCTAGCTGATAATTAGATTATTAAGGGTTAAATTCCCTTCAAGTTCTATGTCCCGAAAAATATCCATACTACTATTTTTAACAATAAGACTAGGGACATTCATAGTAATATCTTCACATAACTGATTTATTATATGAATAGGGTTAGAGATAAGAACGCTAGCCTTAATTCCTCTTCTATGCTCAAAATTCTCCCCCCGAAAAATAGAAGCCTCCATAAAGTACTTTTTAATTCAAGCACTAAGAGCCGCACTATTACTTAAAGGTGCAATGATTCAAGCCTGACTTACAGGCTCCTGATCCATCCTAGATCCCGCTAAAAAAATAACTATGTTGTGTGCAAGAATAGCCCTAGCATTTAAGATAGGACTAGCACCGTGCCATTTCTGATTCCCCGATGTCCTTCAAGGATTACCATTAACTCAAGGACTTATCGTTGCAACTTGACAAAAGATTGCCCCCCTAATCCTCGTATTTTCTATAACTAAAATAACATTTTCGACAATGCTAATTTTAACAGGACTAGTATCAATAGTGGTAGGAGGATGGGGAGGACTAAACCAGACTCAAACTCGTAAGATATTAGCATTCTCTTCAATAGCAAATATGGGGTGAATAGTTATTACCTCCGTCTATTCAATACAAGCAGCAATAATCATGCTTATAATTTATCTACTTATAAAAGCAGCGATATTTTTGCTTCTCAACCTATTAACCGTATTTTCGCTAGGACACCTTAAAAAAATATCACAACTATCCCCGATAAGAATTATTTTAATTACTCTGTTGATATTGTCCCTAGGGGGACTCCCCCCACTTACAGGATTCATGCTAAAGTTTACCTCATTGTGCTTCCTTGTGAAAAAAAACTTCATCCTTCTTTCCTCTTTAATGATTATAGGAAGCCTACTAAGACTATTTTTTTATCTCCGAGTATCATTTAACGTAAGACTAGTAATATTTCCACAACACATAATGAGTCTCACAGCATGACGCAAAAAAACTAAAACAGACTACTTTTCCCCCAACACATGATTTACGTCAACACTTGCGACAATAGGAACAGTTGCCCTACCAATTACACTACCGCTATATATAATTGTATAAAAAAATTGTAAAACTAGGCAAAGCTCAACTTTAAACAATAAAAAATTATTACCAAGAAAACAATCCTTAAGTAAGTAAATTATTAAGAAACCCCAAAAGGCCCAAGAACAAAAGTACCGCAAGGGAAAGATGAAATAAAATTAAAACATAAAATAAAGAAAGTAAAGATTAAGACTTTTACCTCGTGTATAATGAGTTAACAAGAAAGAAGCAAGAAAATGCTAACCCCGAAACTAAGTGAGCTATTCTTTTCTCTTTTTTAGAAAGACCAAGGCACTGTTGCAATAGTGCCCCCAAAGAAAAGAATAGATGTGAAATGCTTAACGCACTAAGATATAGCTGGTTTTCCGAAAAATTAGCCTGAGCTAAGACTTCCAACTAAGAAAGAAGAAAATTAAACAATATTAAATTAACTCTAAAATTCGAAGTGAAAGGTCAGAAAACTAAGGATAAACTTAATTTTCAAGATGGAAAAAGCCAACGTTTTCGGTTAAGGTCAAAAAGAAAAATAAATAGGCAAAATAAAAAGAATAGGCCTAGAAGCAGCCTCTTAGTAAAAAAGCGTTAAAGCTTAACTAAAAAGAAGCCTAAAAAATTATTGAAAACCCCACCAAAACCAAAAAAAGGTATCGGAATATTCTAATAAAAGTAAAAAAAATGTTAACATGAGTAAAGTAAGTCTTACCTGTAAAATAAGCGTTCATAACCTTGTAAGTAGAAATAATGAGAATAAAAAACCAATTTCACACAACGTCTTCCAACGCAGGAGGGACAGAAAAAAAAAAAAAAAAAAAAGGAACTCGGCAAATTGTGCTTCGCCTGTTTACCAAAAACATCGCTCCTCGATGAAACTACATGAGGAGTCCTGCCTGCCCAGTGACTAAAGTTAAACGGCCGCGGTATCTTGACCGTGCAAAGGTAGCATAATCACTTGTCTCCTAAATAGAGACTGGTATGAATGGCAAGACGGAGCTAAACTGTCTCTTTTTTTAATCTTGAAATTTACTTCCCCGTGAAGAGGCGTGGATAAAATCGCTAGACGAGAAGACCCTGTCGAGCTTAAAGCAAAAAAGAGGACATCTTTATAGTTAGACAATACTAATCTATGTAATTACAAAAGTTTAACTTTAACGTTTCTCTACAGAGCTTTGGTTGGGGCAACCGCGGAAAAAGAAAAACTTCCGCTTACAAATAATTAAATAAAGGAAAACAATCCTGTTATCAGAAATGAGAATAGATCCACTTAGGTGATCAAAGGAACAAGTTACCGCAGGGATAACAGCGTTATCTTTTTTGAGAGTTCACATTGACAAAAAGGTTTGCGACCTCGATGTTGGATCGGGACATCCTAAGGGTGCAGAAGCTCTTAAGGGTTGGTCTGTTCGACCATTAAAGTCCTACGTGATCTGAGTTCAGACCGGCGAAAGCCAGGTCAGTTTCTATCTTCGTAAAAATCTTTCTTAGTACGAAAGGACCAGAAAGAAGGTGTCCATATAAATAAAAATAAACACTAAAATTAAAATCATGCAACTAAGACGATGACTATTTTCTACCAATCATAAGGACATCGGAACACTTTATCTAATCTTTGGAGCCTGAGCAGGCATGGTCGGGACCGCTATGAGAGTTATTATACGAGCCGAACTAGCTCAACCAGGCTCTCTATTAAAAGATGACCAAATTTATAACGTAGTTGTAACAGCCCACGCACTAGTAATGATATTTTTTATGGTAATGCCTATAATGATAGGAGGGTTTGGAAACTGATTAATTCCCCTAATGATAGGAGCTCCAGATATGGCTTTTCCACGAATGAATAAAATGAGATTTTGACTAGTTCCGCCCTCTTTTATCTTACTTCTTGCATCTGCCGGGGTAGAAAGAGGAGCCGGAACAGGATGAACTATCTATCCCCCTCTCTCCAGAAAAATAGCCCACGCAGGTGGCTCCGTAGATCTCGCTATTTTTTCGCTCCACTTAGCAGGAGCCTCATCAATTCTAGCCTCAATAAACTTCATTACAACAATCATTAAAATGCGTACCCCAGGTATGTCTTTTGACCGTTTACCATTATTTGTTTGATCCGTCTTTGTAACTGCATTTCTCCTCCTCCTTTCACTACCAGTGCTAGCAGGAGCAATTACGATGCTACTTACAGACCGAAAAATTAATACAACATTCTTCGACCCAGCAGGAGGAGGAGACCCAATATTATTTCAACATCTATTCTGATTCTTTGGCCACCCAGAAGTTTACATTCTTATTTTACCGGGATTTGGAATGATTTCCCACGTAATAGCTCATTATTCTGGAAAGCGAGAGCCGTTTGGTTATCTAGGAATGGTTTACGCCATGATTGCCATTGGTATCCTTGGATTTTTAGTCTGAGCTCACCACATGTTCACAGTAGGAATGGATGTAGACACACGAGCCTACTTTACCGCTGCAACCATGATTATTGCTGTTCCAACAGGAATTAAGGTGTTTAGATGAATGGCTACACTACAAGGATCAAACTTGCAATGAGAAACTCCACTACTATGAGCTCTAGGATTTGTCTTCCTATTTACCCTAGGAGGATTAACAGGAATTGTATTAGCAAACTCCTCTATAGACGTTGTACTACACGACACGTATTATGTTGTAGCTCATTTTCACTATGTCCTATCAATGGGAGCAGTCTTTGCTATCTTTGCAGGATTTACCCACTGATTCCCACTATTTTCAGGGTATAGTTTACACCCCCTATGAAGCAAGGCCCATTTCTTTATTATGTTTATTGGTGTAAACCTAACATTCTTCCCACAACATTTCCTGGGGTTAGCTGGAATGCCTCGACGCTATTCCGATTATCCCGACGCCTATACTCTATGAAACACCGTTTCGTCAATAGGATCAACCATTTCATTAATAGCAATGCTATTTTTCCTCTATCTAATTTGAGAAGCATTTGCTTCACAACGAGAAGGAATTACCCCAGAGTTCTCAAAAGCCTCCCTAGAATGACAATATACCTCATTCCCCCCATCTCATCACACATTTGACGAGACTCCATCAACCATAATTATTGTTAAGTAAGCTAAGAGTTAGTTTAATAAGAACCTCTGATTTCGGCTCAGAAAGTTTTGGTTAAAGCCCAAAACCCTTGAAATCGCCCTTCTAATAATTATCCTTTCAACATTTTATCTAGGCTTAATGGGTGTTCTCTTGAAACGACTTCACTTCTTATCTATCCTCCTATGCTTAGAACTACTACTAATTTCTTTATTTATAGGCATAGCAGTATGAAGAATAAAAACAACAATTCTTCAAAAAACAACATTCAAACTTTTATTGCTTACTATTTCAGCTTGCGAAGCAAGCATAGGCCTTTCACTAATGGTAGCGCTATCCCGAACACACTCATCTGACCTAGTAACAAAACTTAACTTACTTCAATACTAATGGCAACTTGAGCACAATTTGGCTTTCAAGATGCATCCTCCCCACTTATGGAGGAGCTCACCTATTTTCATGATTATGCCCTGATAGTACTTACCCTTATTACAATTTTAGTTTTTTATGGCTTAGCCTCCTTAATAACTTCTTCAAATACTAATCGATTTTTTCTAGAAGGACAAGAACTCGAAACAATTTGAACAGTAGCCCCAGCAATAGTTCTTATATTCATCGCTCTCCCCTCCCTCCAACTACTCTACCTAATGGATGAAGTCAACAAACCTTTTTTAACAATAAAGGCAATTGGTCATCAATGATACTGAAGATATGAGTATACAGACTATAAAGAACTAGAATTTGACGCCTACATGATTCCTACCTCAGACATAAGACTGGGTAACCCACGACTATTAGAAGTAGACAACCGTCTGATTATTCCTATTCAAAGGCCAATTCGAGTACTAGTCTCATCCGCAGACGTATTACACTCGTGAGCCGTTCCATCACTAGGAATAAAGATGGATGCTGTACCAGGACGACTAAACCAAACAACATTTTTTGCTGCACGAACAGGACTATTTTATGGTCAATGCTCCGAAATATGCGGAGCAAACCACAGATTTATGCCTATCGTTATTGAGTCCGTCCCATTTTCTGCCTTCGAAAATTGAGTCACCCAATACCTAAAAGAATAAACACCTTAGTTAGCTTATTCAAAGCTTTAACCTCTTAATTTAAAAGAAAGTAGTTAGACTCTACTACTAAGGAGTGCCTCAACTAGACTTTGTTTGATGAGTAATAAATTTTATAATAGTATGAATTGCCTTAATAGCAGTCCTAACCACATTGCTTAAAAGCAAGGAGGAAACTAAAATTAGAGAAAGTTCTTCTGCAAAAGTAAATAAGCAATCAACAACCTGACAATGAGTATAAGATATAGAATTTTTGGTCAGTTTTTTCCTGAAACATTTCTATTTATTCCTATGAAAATATTTTCAATGATATTCGCTTTATCTTGACTAGCCTTTATATACCCAACAAATTGAGCTCCATCCCGAACGCAATCAGTTTGAAAGAGATTCCGAGCAAAAGTTCTAGAAATGATTTTTCAAAAAACCAGCCCGAACACTGCTCCATGAGCCGGTATAATCTCTAGAGTATTTATCACTATTTTATCAATCAAAGTACTTGGGCTATTTCCATACGCTTTTACAGCAACAAGACATATCTCGCTAACTTATAGACTAGGATTTCCATTGTGAATGGCAGTAAAAATCCTAGGATTTTACCTAGCATTTAATAGACGACTAAGTCATCTAGTTCCTCAAGGTACCCCAAGCGTTCTAATTCCACTAATGGTATGAATAGAAACTCTAAGACTATTTGCTCAACCAATAGCACTAGGACTACGATTAGCTGCAAACCTAACAGCAGGCCACCTTCTTATATTTTTACTTTCTACTGCAATTTGGCTCCTCGCCTCAAATCCCATGGTAAGAGTTCCTATATTTATTGTGTTCGTGCTACTTTTTGTCCTAGAAATAGGGGTTGCTTGTATACAAGCATATGTATTTACAGCACTAGTCCACTTCTACCTCCAACAGAATATTTAAATTATGGCTCATCAACACCCATACCACCTAGTAGATCAAAGCCCCTGACCACTAACAGGAGCTATTAGAGGACTAATGATGACATCAGGACTCGTTCTATGATTTCACACAAAAAGACTTCTTTTACTAACCATTGGATTTGTACTCCTCGCTACCACAATGATAAAATGATGACGAGATATTATCCGAGAAGCTACCTTTCAAGGCAGACATACCGCTATTGTAGAAAATGGACTACGTTACGGAATGATTCTGTTTATAACTTCTGAAGTTTGCTTCTTTTTTGCCTTCTTTTGAGCATTCTTCCACAGAAGACTAGCCCCCTCTGTAGAAATCGGAGTGACTTGACCACCTACTGGAATAACCCCACTTAACCCATTTCTAGTTCCATTATTAAAAACAGCAGTCCTGCTGTCATCTGGAGTAACAATAACCTGATCTCACCATAGCATCTTAGCCGGAAATCGAGTAGAGGCTATTCAAGCATTGTTCTTAACAGTTTCTTTAGGACTATACTTTACAGTTTTACAAGCATGAGAGTATATAGACTCACCTTTCACAATAGCCGATAGCGTATACGGATCAACCTTTTTTGTTGCAACAGGATTCCACGGCCTACATGTAATTATAGGAACCACCTTCTTAATAGTACGCTTAATACGCTTATCAAGACACCATTTTTCAACCCATCACCACTTTGGATTCGAAGCAGCAGCTTGATACTGACATTTTGTAGATGTAGTATGGTTATTTCTATACGTGTGTATTTACTGATGAGGCTCTTAAAGAGAAAAAGGGAATTGAACCCTTATCAAACGGTTTCAAGCCGCACGCATTACTATCTGCCATTTCTCCGTATTATATATCAATAATGACCAACATTTTATTTCTCTTCTTAATAACAATAACTGTTGCAGCCGTATTAGCAATTGCAGCACATATTCTCCCATCACGCCTAATAGATGGAGAAAAGAAATCCCCTTACGAGTGTGGATTCGATCCCCTTAAATCCGCACGACTCCCCTTCTCATTCCGATTCTTCCTAGTAGCAATATTATTCCTGCTATTTGATTTAGAAATAGCACTACTATTCCCACTCCCTGCAGCAAATATAATTTCTGACCCTGCCACACTACTTCTTGTATCCACTATATTCATGACTATCCTAACATTAGGCTTAGTGTTTGAATGAGTAAAAGGAGGACTAGAATGGGCTGAATAACCTCTTATAATAATGATAACTCTTGTACTTATTACAACAGGAATAGCTTTAACAACAGCCATCGTTCCTAACAAAAAGCTATGACCAAAAGCAATAGCCCAAACAACAGTTCTTGCCTTAGCCTCCTTATTTATAATTCCAAGACAGCTAAAAACCTCTTGACACACTCTATCAGTTTTCTTAGCGACGGATACAATATCAACCCCACTAATTATATTAAGATGCTGACTAGCCCCAATATCAATACTTGCAAGAAAGGGGCACCTAAAAACAAAAACCCCAGATAGAAAACGAACCTTTATCATAACCATAATCATAATTACAGGGGCCCTTATAGTAACTTTTAGTGCCCTCGAGTTACTACTATTTTACATAGCTTTCGAAACTACCCTTATACCAACACTAATTCTAATAACACGGTGAGGAGCACAAATGGAACGATTCCAAGCTGGCCTATATTTTATATTTTATACACTATTCGGCTCCCTCCCCCTGTTAATAAGACTAATAGCATTATACATATCAAGATCATCACTATCGATTCCAAAAACAGAACTTGTATGAATAAGTAAAAAAACAATTAACTCCCTTAACACATGATGAACTCTATCTATCCTAGCGTTCCTAATAAAGATGCCAGTATATGGGTTCCATCTATGGCTACCAAAGGCTCATGTAGAAGCTCCTGTTGCAGGCTCAATGATACTAGCTGCAATACTCTTGAAGTTAGGAGGATACGGCCTTATCCGACTGATTTCGCTATTTGTTTCAACTTCTTTGAAACTTATTTCCTTGCCATTAGTTGTATTCTGCTCATGAGGAGCCTTAATAACAAGAATGGTATGTGTTCGCCAAACAGATCTAAAGGCCCTAATAGCATATTCCTCAGTAGGACACATGAGAATAGTAGCAGCAGCAATATTTACAGCAACCTCCTGAGGAATAAAAGGAGCATTAATGCTAATGATAGCTCACGGACTAGTTTCATCCGCTTTGTTCTCCCTGGCAAAAACAGTGTACGAACGAAGAGGAACACGAACCTTAGCAATTGTACGAGGCTTAAAGACACTATTACCACTATCGACATTATGATGGCTACTAATGTGCGCGGCAAAATTAGGACTTCCTCCATCTCCCAACCTCATAGGAGAGATACTAATTTTATCATCACTCATCTCCTGGTCTATCTGACTATTCCCAATAGTTGGCATAGCAACAGTATTTGGTGCAATCTACTCCCTAATGATTTTTCAACTATCACAACAAGGATCCGCAGAAAAAGCAATTAAAAATTTAAGACTAAGACTTTCACGCGAACACCTTCTAGCAATCCTACACATAGCACCCTTAGTACTTATAATAATAAACCCCTTATCTGCCCTTATACTATGACCAAAGTAGTTTAATAAAAACATCAGACTGTGGCACTGAAAAAGCCAGTTAAACCCTGGCCTTAAGTCCGAAAACTATAGGATTGTCTTGGTCCTGCTAAGTCCAAAGACCTGCGGTTCGACTCCGTTGAGTTATCGATGATTGTTAACCCATCAATAATAACAACTACCACAAAACTAGCAATTCTAGCGATTCTAGTTACAAGAATCTTTTTCTTCACAAAGTCATACCGATCCCAAGTAAACAACAAAAAAACTAACTTAAACACAAACCCATACAGAATAAAAATACAAAAAAGCTCCCTGATAACCTCAAAAAAAAGAGGGCCTTTTGCAATACAAACCCTAGGATTTCTAGCAATAGCATCAACTATTTCATTGATAATAAGAACTAGACAAAAATTTAAGTCAATAAAAGTGAAACTATCTTTCTGGCTAACAAAAACGCCTATAAAAATATCCCTAAAACTCTTGTATGACCAATTCTTTATCCTGTTCTTAACAGTTGCACTAATAGTAACCTGATCTATAATGGAATTTTCATACTACTATATGAAAGAAGACCCCAAAAAAACTGCTTTCTTTCGACTACTCACAATATTCTTATTAAAAATGCTAATCCTAACTTGTGCCAAAAGATTATTCCTGCTATTTCTTGGCTGAGAAGGAGTAGGATTCTTATCCTTCCTACTAATTAGATGATGAACAACTCGAAAAGACGCAAGAAGATCAGCATTAGAAGCAGTAATTTACAACCGAATAGGAGATATTGGACTAATTACATTCATGGCCATATCTGCCTTCTATTATAGTTCATGAAACTTAACAGAAATATTATCCGCCCCTAAAGAAAAATCTTATCTCCTCCCTTTTATATTATTCGGACTAATACTAGCGGCAGCCGGGAAGTCAGCCCAATTTGGTTTACACCCATGGCTCCCCGCTGCAATGGAAGGCCCTACCCCAGTATCAGCCCTCCTTCACAGCTCAACAATGGTTGTGGCAGGAGTTTTTCTCCTAATACGATCGGAAACACTATTTTCGTACTGCCCTCCTGCCCAATCAGTAGTATTGACGATAGGAGCCATTACAGCAATATTTGCAGCATCAACAGCAATAGGACAGCACGACATAAAGAAGATAATAGCTTACTCAACAACTAGACAACTAGGCCTCATGGTGGTGTCTATAGGAATAGGACAGCCAATACTCGCCTTTTTTCACATTTGTACTCATGCCTTCTTTAAGGCAATGCTATTCCTTTGCTCAGGCAGAGTCATTCACAGATTAAAAGATGAACAAGACCTCCGCAAGATGGGTGGACTAAGAAGCCTTCTACCAGTCACCTCAGCCTGTTTAGCCCTTGGCAGACTAGCCCTAATGGGCACCCCCTTCTTAGCTGGCTTTTATTCAAAGGACCTAATACTAGAGGCTACAAGAGCGACAATATTAAAAACACTTGGACTAACCCTAAGACTAATAGCCACACTGTTAACAGCAGTCTACAGTTTCCGAATTGTGTATTTTTGCTTTTTAGACAACGCATCCTTAAAATCCTTATCACCAGTCAAAGAAGAAAAAAACAACCTAACAAAAGCCCTACTTCGGTTATCAGCAGGAACAATTTTTACTGGGTGATTCTTTACTACCTTCATTATTAAAGCACCATCATTTAAAGTCACCCCATCAGACAAGAGCCTCCCTCTAATAGTTACCATAATTGGTGTAATAGTACTTATAGTGTCAATGACATTTTTAACATCCTCACTAACCAATAAATTACCACTGCACACATCAACAATGCAATGATTCTTCGTTGACATTATTCACTCTACCACAACCTTCTTCTCACTAATAACCTCACTATTTTTCGCTACACGAACACTTGATCGAGGTTGACAAGAAGACGTAGGACCGAAGGGAATAGCCAACATATCTTCACATATTACCAAGACTAACCAGTCAGGACAAATGGGGCTGATAAAGCGGTACATAACTTCCTCAATACTAGTAATAACAACAATACTAATCTTATCAATTCTACTCCTATCATAGCTAAATAGCACGAATTATATTTTTTTCAACACCACGAGAAATTACCAAAGCTCCAATCAAAGCTATAAGAAGCACAAAAACACCTAAAACTACCAAAACTCCTCCATCATTATAAAAAGTACTTCTTCCTAATAAACTCTCCCCAGATACCAGAGAATAAAAGCAGTTACCAAAGTCCTGAAAATTGTCAAAAGATAAAAAGACTCAAGAAGAAAGAAGAATAGATAAACCAGCAACTTCTCCTAAGTTTTTCACCACCGGAAAACGCTCGGCAGATATAGCACTAGAGTAAGCAAATACTACTAACATCCCTCCCATATATACAAGAAGAAGGACAAGGGAAATGAAAGGACTACCTATAAAAGAAAGACTCACGCACCCAGAAACAGAAACAATAACCAAGCCCAAAGCAGAAAAATAAGGAGAAAAGCTATAGAAAACTAGAGTTCTTCCAAAAAGCATCATGACAAGAGTAAAATATATAACCATTACTTATATATAAACTAAAATTATGACAACTCCAATACGAAAGGAACATCCAATCTTTCGAATTATTAATAAAACATTTGTAGACCTGCCGCTACCATCAAATCTTTCTATATGATGAAAATTTGGGTCTCTGCTTGGATTATGCTTAATTGTACAAATATTGACAGGAATTTTCTTAGCTATGCATTACACAGCGGACATTACCCTTGCCTTCTCGTCAGTTAGTCACATTTGCCGAGACGTTAAATACGGATGACTGCTACGTAAAATTCATGCCAAAGGAGCTTCCCTATTCTTTATTTGCATGTACTGCCACATAGGACGAGGCTTATATTACGGATCATACAAAAAGACAGAAACGTGAAAAATAGGTGTAATTCTATTTTTAGTTACCATACTGACAGCATTTATGGGGTATGTACTAGTATGAGGACAAATGTCCTTCTGAGCTGCCACAGTAATAACTAACCTAGTATCTGCCATTCCTTACATAGGAACAACAATAGTTCAATGACTATGAGGAGGATTTTCAGTAGACAAAGCTACCCTAACACGATTCTTTGCTTTTCACTTCCTATTCCCCTTTATAATAGCAGCCTTAGCCATAATACACCTACTATTTCTACACAAAAGAGGGGCTAAAAACCCAACAGGCCTACAAAGAAAATATGACAAGACACCATTTCATATTTACTACACAACAAAGGATATAGTTGGAGCAATTCTTCTAATAGTTACCCTCTTTTCACTAGCCCTCCTATTTCCAGGAGCACTAAAAGACCCAGAAAAATTTATTCCAGCTAACCCCCTAGTCACACCACCTCATATTCAACCAGAATGATACTTCCTATTTGCTTACGCAATACTTCGCTCAATTCCTAATAAGCTTGGAGGAGTGATAGCCCTAGTAGCTGCAATACTAGTACTCTTTCTAATGCCAATACTTAAAACCTCAAAGAAAGAGTCTAACTCTTTCCGACCTCTATCACAAGCAGCATTTTGAACTCTAGTCGCTACCTTTTTAATCCTAACATGAATAGGCAGACAACCGGTTGAACACCCATACGTACTACTCGGACAAATAGCTTCAGTAACCTACTTTGCACTATTTACGTTAGGCTTTCCCACGGTAGCCTGAATAGAAAAAAAGATAATATTTTCATAG